TCTAGAAATCCAAGTCTAAAGTAATTTTTTCTTTGATTGAAAGACTAGGACTTCATAGTTCTTATAAACCTAACTCATTGAAATTCCATCCAGTAAAACGGAAGAATTATAAATTTCCAAAATAATAGATAGGAATATCGCAAATAGAGCCATTGCGACCCCCATAAGTGGTGTAGTCCCCCATCCCGGAGCTACTTTACCATATTCCGAATTCAATGGTTTCAATAAATCCCCTACAGTAGTTCGTCTTGGCCCAGATCTAGAACTATCCTCAACGGTTTGTGTAGCCATAAATCCTATTTAACGATTGGTTGAGATCTGTTGACTTTGTATACTATTCCGTTGTAGTTGTAAATAAACGATCTTATCGTGGATCCATTGTGATCTTGAAATTATCTAAAAATGGAAACAGCAACCCTAGTCGCCATCTCCATATCTGGTTTACTTGTAAGCTTTACTGGGTACGCCTTATATACCGCTTTTGGGCAACCTTCTCAACAACTAAGAGATCCATTCGAAGAACACGGGGACTAGTTGAAGTAATGAGCCTCCCAATATGGGAGGCTCATTACTTCAATTAAATTATAAAGTAAAGTTATTTCATTTTTTTAGTCGGAACCTTAGGCGGTTCTCGAAAAAAGATAGCGAAAAAAATTATCCCTAAAGTCGAGACTAAAAGGAATGTATAAACCAATGCTTCCATGGATTCGATCGTGGTTTACAATTATAGCTTCCACACCTATTCATTTGGGATCATTTACCATATCATATAAAGAAAGAAAAAAAGTCAAAGAAAAGATGGTGATTCAAGTCAAGATTTCTCTGATACCCGATGTCAAATCAAAAAAAAAATAGAGGCGAAAGATACCACAACAATGTCGTATCAGACTACTTGTCTCCTTGTAGTTGGATCTCCAAGTTTTTGGAATGTTCCAAATTCCACTTGAGCATCCAAATCTGGATCAATACCAGCAAAAACATCTCTGAACAAGGTTCTAGCGCCATGCCAAATGTGTCCGAAAAAGAAGAGCAAAGCAAACGTAGCATGCCCAAAAGTGAACCAACCCCTTGGACTGCTACGAAAAACACCATCGGATTTCAAAGTAGCCCGATCTAATTCAAAAATTTCACCTAATTGGGCACGTCTAGCATATTTTTTCACAGTAGCAGGATCAGAATAACTTACTCCATTAAGTTCGCCACCATAGAACTCAACAGTAACACCTACTTGTTCAACACTATACTTTGATTCTGCCCTTCTAAAAGGAACATCAGCTCTCACAATTCCGTCTTCATCTACCAAAACTACCGGAAATGTTTCAAAAAAAGTAGGCATACGACGTACAAAAAGCTCGCGCCCTTCTTTATCTCTAAAGACGGGGTGTCCTAACCATCCAACAGCAATTCCATCCCCATTGTCCATTGAGCCTGCTCTGAATAATCCCCCTTTTGCCGGATTATTACCAATATAATCATAAAAAGCTAATTTTTCGGGAATTTTAGACCAAGCTTCCGATAAACTAAGATTTTCGGCTAGCCCGGCACTAACTCTTCGATATATTTCTTGCTGAAAGTATCCCTGATCCCACTGATAACGAGTAGGACCAAATAATTCAATTGGGGTAGTTGCTGAACCATACCACATAGTTCCAGCAACAACAAAAGCTGCAAAAAAAACAGCAGCGATACTACTGGAAAGTACAGTTTCAATATTGCCCATACGTAATCCTTTGTATAGACGTTGAGGCGGACGGACACTAAGATGGAATAGGCCTGCTAATATGCCCAATGTACCTGCTGCAATATGATGAGAGGCTATTCCTCCCGGAACAAAAGGATCAAAACCTTCCGCGCCCCACGCTGGATTTACAGATTGTACTTTTCCGGTTAGTCCATAAGGATCGGACACCCATATTCCAGGACCATACAAACCTGTTACATGAAATGCGCCAAAGCCAAAGCAAGCTACCCCTGAGAGAAATAAATGAATTCCAAAGATCTTGGGCAAATCCAAAGAAGGTTTTCCCGTACGTTCATCACAGAATATTTCTAGGTCCCAATATACCCAATGCCAGATAGCTGCCAAGAAGCACAAGCCGGAAAACACTATATGTGCCCCTGCCACACCTTCATAACTCCAAATACCCGGATTTGTTATAGTTCCTCCTGAAATACTCCAACCACCCCACGAATTGGTTATTCCTAAACGAGTCATGAAGGGTATAACGAACATACCTTGTCTCCACATTGGATCAAGAACGGGATCAGAGGGATCAAAAACCGCTAATTCGTATAAAGCCATCGAACCAGCCCAACCAGAAACTAGAGCTGTATGCATTATATGAACAGAAAGCAATCGACCGGGATCATTCAATACGACAGTATGAACACGATACCAAGGCAAACCCATGGAAATACCCCTTTATCAAAGAAAAATAGACACTATGTCACTTTATTTTATCGCATTGGAAAAGACTATATATACTATGTACCTAATCTTTTCAGTAGATTCTGTATCAGAAAGGATTAATATTTATTCCATTCCATTGAAAATAACGGAACAATTTTGTTCGTAAGAAGAAAGAGAAGCAGATCTATTCTATACCCGATAAGTACCAATACGCAATGGGAGGATTGGTCCCATTTTTGGGGAACGAATGGATAGATACTTGTTTATCATTCGAACGATCAATTTCTTCGTTCAAATTTTTTCTTTATTCATTCTGTCTTACTCTATAAACTTTCCAATCTATGTATCAAATAGAATAAAGAGAAAAAAGGGATGAAGACAATAAACCATTGATTGTTACGTTTCCATATTAAAGTGAAGTATAGTACTAAATTTTTTTCTTTAATTTAATGCCCATTGGTGTTCCAAAAGTACCTTTTCGGAGTCCTGGAGAGGAAGATGCGGTTTGGGTTGACGTATAGTGCGACTTGTCAGACATATTGGGTCATATGGGATTTACCCGTTCTCTCCCCTGATCGAGATATCCTCTGTTTCGCCCAAGAGATATTGTATTGAGTGAAGCATCAATCAATCATTCGGAGCGTGAAGTGCAATTAGATCAATTTATTTTATATTGGGGATCAATATTATCAATTTAGAAGAATTTATGGTTTACTTGGACTGATAAAATAAAGTATCCAGGCTCCGTTCAGAAAATACCAAATCGATAACAAATTGTTAATATAATATATGTATGATTACCACTTGTATCATAAATGATTCTTATACCTATTATTACTATTACTTCTTATACCTATTATTACTATTACTATAGTAGTGATCCCAAATACTATAGTAGTGATCCCAAATTGCCGACCAACAGAATAGTATGATGAATACATCAAATAGTTTTGGGAAAGCAAGACACGAAATTAACTAAAAAAAAAGAAGTCATAACAAAAAAATGGTACTGAGACCATTTGTCCTATATGTGCAAATAGAATTCGTACAGATCTTTTCCCGGGGTAGACCATGAACCTAAAAGAATTGAAAGGGCCCATTCAGGAACAAGACAATGACATCGTGATTTTAATATCGATGAAACAATACATCAATGATAGGTTAGTTTAATAAGTTCAGTAATCTCTTTTTTTTTAGAGGGAAGGGAGCCAAAACTCATCTCGTTTTTTTTTTAATAGAAGACCTTTCATTAAAAAAACCTGTTACATAAAAAAAAGAAATAAAACTGGAATCGACACATTGATTCTTTTTTTTTTTCGCAATTTTTTTTGAACCGTATGCATCCAAAGGTGCACGTACGGTTCCTAAGGGATGCAATTTTTTCCTAAGAGATACAATTTTGTCCTAATCAACCGACTTTATCGAGAAAGATTACTTTTTTTAGGCCAAGAGGTTGATAGCGAGATCTCGAATCAACTTGTTGGTCTCATGGTATATCTCAGTATCGAAGATGATGCTAGGGATCTTTATTTGTTTATAAACTCTCCCGGCGGATGGGTAATACCAGGAATAGCCATTTATGATACTATGCAATTTGTGCCACCTGATGTGCATACAATATGCATGGGATTAGCCGCGTCAATGGGATCTTTTATTCTGGTCGGAGGAGAAATTACCAAACGTCTAGCATTCCCTCACGCTTGGCGCCAATGAGTTTTTATTTGATTGAAAAAAAAAAAGAAGACTATGCCTTCGCCATATTGATTATAAAAGAAAATTATAAGTAATAATAGCATGGCACTTCGAGTTCGATATGAACAAACCATTATTGTTTTTTCATAACATGAGATTTTGTATCGAGATAGTAGTATGAAATAAAGGTTATTTCCGATTTGATCTTCTGTGTCGGGAGTACATTTCAGCGTCACAAACCATTTTTCTTCCACACCAGAAGTCTCTTTCTGATACTTATGCTATGAAAGAAAGAGTACGAAAATGAAAAAAAAAAAGATCATTTTTTACTTATTTGATCGTATCAAAAAGAAACTTTGGGATTGCTAAATCACAGACGAGATAAATATATAAAGTAACAGAACCATCATAGTATTCTTTTTTACTTCTACGAAAGGAAGGGTGGTAAATGGATCATTCAACGATCTGAATTAGATGGATTCTATTTCTTTCTTCGATAGAATAGAAGAGAAGAAAAAGTCAATTCCATTGCAGAGCCGTATGCAATGAACAAAAGATGCCTGTACGGTTGTTCAATTCTATTTGATTTTTTTTCTTGTTATTTTTTTATCCACTACTTTAGTTTAGCCCAATCATGCGAGATAGAAGAACCGTTCATGATGTTATATCAATATCATCAGGGTTATGATTCACCAACCTGCTAGTTCTTTTTATGAGGCGCAAGCAGGGGAATTTATCCTGGAAGCGGAAGAACTACTGAAACTTCGCGAAACCCTAACAAAGGTTTATGTACAAAGAACGGGCAACCCTTTATGGGTTGTATCCGAGGATATGGAAAGGGATGTTTTTATGTCAGCAACAGAAGCCCAAGCTCATGGCATTGTTGATCTTGTAGCGG